CTTTTTAGGTATCATTAATATTCCGAATATCAATGCACAATTTTTTCGGGAATCAACAAAAAAAATCCTTAATAAATACATTTACAATGACAAACATATTTCTAATAACGAACCAAATCAAGAAAGAATTGATAAAAAAAAGAAAAGTCTAATTCACTTTATTTCGACTATCAAAAAGTCACTTTCTACTATTATTAATAAAAGTAGTAATAGTAATAAAAGTAATAAAAGTAGTAATAGTAATAAAAGTAATAAAAGTAGTAATAGTAATAGTAATAAAAGGAATAAAAGTAGTAATAGTAATAGTAATAAAAGGAATAAAAGTAGTAATAGTAATAATAGTAATAAAAGCGCACAGACTTTTTTTGACTTATCCTACGTGTCACAAGCATATGTATTTTACAAATTATCACAACCCCCAGCCCTTAACTTATACTTATATAAGTTAAGATCCGTTTTTCAATATAATGGAACAGCTTTTTTTCTTAAGAATGAAATAAAGGATTATTTTATTGGAACACAGAAAATATTTCATTCCAAATTAAGACATAATTCTCTTCGAAATTCTGGAATAAATCAATGGAAAAATTGGTTAAAAGGTCATGATCACTATGATTTATCTCCGATTAGATGGTCTAGCTTAGTACCACAAAAGTGGCGAAATAGAGTCAATCAACACTCTATAGCTCAAACTAACCATTTAAAGAAATGCGATTCATATGAAAAAAACCGATTAATTCACTACGAAAAACAAAATAATTTTGAAGCCGCCTCGTTACAAAAGGAAAAAGATAATTTTCAAAAACACTATAGATATAATCTTTTAGCATATAAATTTATATCATCTAAATCTATTAATTATGAAGATCAGAAGAACTCAAATTATCTAGTCGAAGATGATATTATAGATATGGAGAAAAATCCAGATAGAAGATTTTTTGATTGGATAATTCTCAAAAATCAAGAAATAAACCTATCCAATAAAAAAAAAAACCTTTTTGATTGGATGGGAATGAATGAAGAAATACGAAGTTGTCCCATATCAAATCTGGAACGTTGGTTTTTCCCAGAATTTTTGATCCTTTATAACACGTATAAGATTAAACCGTGGGCCATCCCAATCAAATTAATTCTTTTTAATTGGAATATAAATTCAAAATTTTTGAACGAAAAAAAATATCTTGAATCAGAAAACCGAAATCAAGGAAAAAAAGAATTCGCAAGCCAAGCAGATTTTGAATCATCTCTCTCAAACCAAGACAAAGATATTGAAGAAGATTTTGTGGGATCAGACATGAAAAAAGATCGAAATAAAAAACAATACAAGAACGATATAGAAGCGGATTTTGATTTCTTCCTACAAAGGTATTTGTGTTTTCAATTGAGATGTGATGATATTTTCAATAAAAAAATGATCATTCACACCAAAATATATTGCCTCCTGCTTAGACTGGTAAATCCAAGAGAAGTTTTTATATCCTATATTCAAAGGGGCGCACTGAACCCGGATCTTCTACTGAGTAAGAGAGGTTTAACTATTGGAGACGTGATGAAAAAGGGAATATTTATTATCTACCCAGAACGTCTGTCTATAAAAAATGAAGGAAAATTTCTTATATATCAAGCCATAGGTATTTCGTTGGTTCCTAAGAGTAAGCATGAAATAAATCAAACGTACCTAGTAAAAAGCACTGTTGATAACAAGAATTCTGCTGAATTCATTGCAAAATATAAAAAAATGACTGGAAATAGAGACAACAATCATTATGATTTGTTTGTTCCGGAAAATCTTTTATCCCCTAGACGTCGTAGAGAATTGAGAATTCTAATTTGTTTTAATTCTAGGGATGGAAATGGTATACCTAGAAATGCAGCATTTTGCAATGGGAAGAAGGAAAACAGTCAAGTTTTGGATAAAAGCAAAAGAGATACAAATAAACTCATTAAATTAAAGTTCTTTCTTTGGCCTAATTATCGATTCGAAGATTTAGCTTGTATGAATCGATATTGGTTTGATACCAATAACGGCAGTCGCTTCAGTCTGGTAAGGATACATATGTATCCTCGATTAAAAATTCGTTAGTTAATGGTAGATTTCTTTTTCCTATATTTCCCGTAGCATGATCTATGAAAACAAAGAAATGCACACATGCATTGTCTTACATTCCATTCTAATACATGATTCATTGACATATCAATTAGATCTATAAATAATCACCAAAATCGTCTTTTTTTCATTTTAGGTCTAAATTTTTATCTTTTGTGAGTACCGAAAAGAATCTTTTTGTATACCTATTCGAATACAATTTTATTTGATCCGTTTTGGAATTATTAAAAAAATTAAGATTACTTTATTTTGTATTGTGTATACTAAATTAAACTGAATGGCATTATTATTATTGATCAATAAAACTACCTAACACTAAAAAAAGATAGTCAAAAAGTGGGGGAGGGCTGATTTCATTTTATGGTAAAAAATTCATTCATCTTGGTTATTTCGCAAGAAGAAAAAGAAGAAAAAGGGGGATCTGTTGAATTTCAAATACGCAGCCTCACCAATAGGATACGAAAACTTTCTTCACATTTGGAATTGCACAGAAAAGACTATTTATCTCAGAGAGGCCTACGTAAAATTTTGGGAAAACGCCAACGGCTGCTGTCTTATTTGTCAAAGAAAAATAGAATATGTTATAAAGAATTAATTAATCAGTTGGGTATTCGAGAATCAAAAACTCGCTAATTTGAAAAAGCAGTTTATTTTGAATTATTTGATTTATTAGATCTTGAATTTTCATTTTAATGAACTTATTTTTGTTTTCAGCAATTCATGAAAGACTGAATCGAGGAAAAACCTATGAATATACCAGCTACAAGAAACGACCTCATGGTAGTAAATATGGGCCCCCACCATCCATCAATGCATGGCGTTCTTCGACTCATCGTTACTCTAGATGGTGAAGATGTTATTGACTGTGAACCTATATTGGGCTATTTACACCGAGGGATGGAAAAAATTGCGGAAAACCGAACAATTATACAATATCTGCCTTATGTAACGCGTTGGGATTATTTAGCTACTATGTTCACAGAAGCAATAACCGTAAATGGACCGGAACAGTTGGGAAATATTCAAGTGCCTAAAAGAGCCAGCTATATCAGAGTAATTATGTTGGAGTTGAGTCGTATAGCTTCTCATCTGCTATGGCTCGGTCCTTTTATGGCAGATATTGGTGCACAGACGCCTTTCTTCTATATTTTCCGAGAAAGAGAATTAATATATGATCTATTCGAAGCTGCCACCGGTATGAGAATGATGCATAATTATTTTCGTATCGGAGGAGTAGCTGCTGATCTACCTCATGGCTGGATAGATAAATGTTTGGATTTTTGCGATTATTTTTTAACAGGAATCGCTGAATATCAAAAACTTATTACACGAAATCCCATTTTTTTAGAACGAGTTGAAGGAGTAGGCATTATTGGTACAGAGGAAGTAATAAATTGGGGTTTATCAGGACCAATGCTCCGGGCTTCCGGAATGCAATGGGATCTTCGGAAAGTTGATCATTATGAGTGTTACGACGAATTTGATTGGGAAGTACAGTGGCAAAAAGAAGGAGATTCGTTAGCTCGTTATCTAGTCCGAATTGGTGAAATGACAGAATCCATAAAAATTATTCAACAGGCTCTGGAAGGAATTCCGGGAGGGCCATATGAGAATTTAGAAATCCGATACTTTGATAGAGAAAAGAATCCCCAATGGAATGATTTTGAATATCGATTTATTAGTAAAAAACCTTCTCCTACATTTGAATTACCGAAACAAGAACTCTATGTGAGAGTCGAAGCCCCAAAAGGAGAATTGGGAATTTTTCTGATAGGGGATCAGAGTGGTTTTCCTTGGAGATGGAAAATTCGCCCACCGGGTTTTATCAATTTGCAAATTCTTCCTCAGTTAGTTAAAAGAATGAAATTGGCTGATATTATGACGATACTAGGTAGTATAGATATCATTATGGGAGAAGTTGATCGTTGAAATGATAATTGATACGACAGAAATACAAGATATCAATTCTTTTTATAGATTGGAGTTTTTAAAAGAGGTCTATGGAATTATATGGGTCCTTATTCCTATTTTGACTCTTGTATTGGGAATCACAATAGGTGTACTGGTAATTGTATGGTTAGAAAGAGAAATATCCGCAGGGCTACAGCAACGTATTGGACCTGAATACGCCGGTCCTTTGGGAGTTCTTCAAGCTCTAGCAGATGGGACAAAACTTCTTTTCAAAGAAAATCTTCTTCCGTCGAGAGGAGATACTCGTTTATTCAGTATCGGACCATCCATAGCAGTCATATCAATTTTAGTAAGCTATTCAGTAGTTCCTTTTGGCTATCACCTTGTTTTAGCGGATCTCAATATCGGTGTTTTTTTATGGATTTCCATTTCCAGTATTGCTCCCATTGGACTTCTTATGTCAGGATACGGGTCAAATAATAAATATTCCTTTTTAGGTGGTCTACGAGCTGCTGCTCAATCAATTAGTTATGAAATACCATTAACTTTATGTGTGTTATCAATATCTCTACGTGTGATTCGTTGAGACATCAATTTTTCTCTATTCTTTTCTTTCTAGGAAAGAGGTTGAATGAATTGAGTAGATATCTTCATTTTTTTATTCATTATTCGGATTGATGAACTAAATCAGATAGTTGGATGAGTGAAAGAAAACAGCTTCTATATAAATTCGCAGTAAAGATATTGAGTCTCATTTTCTATGTATAAGAGTTAGAGAGTTGAGCGGAAATAAACAGAAGCAGAAGATACCGTTTACCCCAAGATTGGTTGATTAGTCATCCTGACTTGAAGCGGGCTCAAAAGATCAACCGTATTGAGTTTTCACTATCGTTTGTATGTCTTTTCATACCTGTATTACCATAAAGGGCGGTTGAACAAAAATGAGTGGATAGATAGAAACACCAAGATACGCAAAGGATTAGTAATGGAGATTATGTAAATTATCCAAAAGTAGACATTTCTACATAATATACAAAGAATACTAATTGGGGCTTTAAATTTGTAGAAGTGACCAGGCAGTACTCCCCACGATTCCGATCCAGAGTATGCTCTCCTATCCGCCGATTAAATAAATGACTATTGGGAACGAAATAATCCTTTTTTTTGTAAGTCCCCCTTTTTCAGAAACAGAAAGAAGAATAGGAACGAAAAAATAGAAAGGAATACAAAAGAATAAAAAAGGGCTTTTTTATTCTTTTTTTCCTATATCCATATTTATATCGATACAATTCGTGTCATAATTCATGAATTAATGTAATGTATAATTCTTTTTCGTAAGTGAAAACGACGGGTTATTGATTTTTTTACAAGGAGTATTTTATTGAAGAATCAAGTTATTACTCAACAAAGAAAAATGTAAATGTAAATGATTATGGAAATTTTTAAAGAAAGGATGAGATCAATTCAGAAGTACTTTTTTACGTATTCTTTATTATTAATATTTTTTTTGCGTATTCTTTATTATTAATATTAATTATTATTTTTTTTATTAAGAATTATTAAAACATAACAGACAGAATTCAATTGGTCTAATTTTGGACCGTATGATAGATTTTAATCTTATCTATCTTATAACCAAGCATCTCAAGATAAAACGACCCGGTCCTTATATTTTTTTATGGCCCTTAAGGAGCCGTATGAGGTGAAAATCTCATGTACGGTTTTGGAATAGCGATGGAAACAGTGATGGTACCACCGACTATGATTATCTAATAGTTCAAGTACGGTTGATATAGTTGAGGCGCAATCAAAATATGGTTTTTGGGGATGGAATTTGTGGCGTCAACCTATAGGGTTTATCGTTTTTCTAATTTCTTCCCTAGCAGAATGTGAGAGATTACCTTTTGATTTACCAGAAGCGGAAGAAGAATTAGTAGCAGGTTATCAAACCGAATATTCAGGGATAAAATTTGGTTTATTTTACGTTGCTTCCTATCTAAACCTATTAGTTTCGTCATTATTTGTAACAGTTCTTTACTTGGGCGGTTGGAATATCTCTATTCCGTATATATTTGTTTCGGAGCTTTTTGAAATAAATCAACGATATGGAGTTTTGGGGGCGACAATTGGTATCTTTATTACATTAGCTAAAACTTATTTGTTTTTGTTCATTCCTATCGCAACAAGATGGACTTTGCCTAGGCTAAGAATGGACCAACTGTTGAATCTTGGATGGAAATTTCTTTTACCTATTTCTCTCGGTAATCTATTATTAACAACTTCTTTCCAACTCTTTTCACTGTAAAGGAATAGGATATTCACAACCTGGCTTAAACAAGAGAAATAAACAAACATCAAATTATTCATATATATTCACGATATGTTCCCTATGATAACCGGGTTCATGAATTATGGTCAACAAACAGTACGAGCTGCAAGGTACATTGGTCAAAGTTTCATGATTACCTTATCCCACGCAAATCGTTTACCTGTAACTATTCAATATCCTTATGAAAAATTAATCACCGCGGAGCGTTTCCGCGGTCGAATCCATTTTGAGTTTGATAAATGTATTGCTTGTGAAGTATGTGTTCGTGTATGTCCTATAGATCTACCCGTCGTCGATTGGAAATTGGAAACTGATATTCGCAAGAAACGGTTGCTTAATTACAGTATTGATTTCGGAATCTGTATATTTTGTGGTAACTGCGTTGAGTATTGTCCAACAAATTGTTTATCAATGACTGAAGAATATGAACTTTCTACTTATGATCGTCACGAATTAAATTATAATCAAATTGCTTTGGGTCGTTTACCAATATCAGTAATTCACGATTATACAATTCGAACAATTTTGAATTCGCCTCAAATAAAAAAGAAGTAAATCCCTTGATTAAAGAAAATTTGCGAATTACTAAGTACTAAGGTTTCTTTCGTTTTGTTTGGTCACGCCCTACAAATCCCAACTATTCATTAGTTGGTAATAATCACGTCTTAATTTGGATTGAAAATCGAGTACGAGTAATTAATATCTATATAATTATTTCGAAATATAGTTTCGGATTTGAATTACTCTTTCAGATAAAGAATGAAATTAGTCCAATATCTGTACCCACATTAATTCACATCCCTGAGAATTTCATTCAATTAGGAATTGATTATAAATCATAAAAAAATTTTTCTGGTCGGGTCTCAATAAGGTCATGAAAAACATTTCTATTTTTTATCTCTTTTTTTACATATAATGGATTTGCCTGGACCAATACATGATTTTCTTTTAGTCTTTCTGGGACCGGGTCTTATATTAGGAGGTTTAGGAGTAGTATTACTTACCAACCCAATTTATTCTGCTTTTTCATTGGGACTCGTTCTTGTTTGTATATCCTTATTCTATATTCTATTAAACTCTTATTTTGTAGCTGCTGCACAACTCCTTATTTACGTAGGAGCTATAAATGTTTTAATCATATTTGCTGTGATGTTCATGAATGGTTCAGAATATTACAAAGATTTTAATCTTTGGACCGTTGGGGATGGGGTTACTTTGCTGGTTTGTACAAGTATTTTTGTTTTACTAATGAGTACTATTACGGATACGTCATGGTACGGGATTATTTGGACTACAAGATCAAACCAGATTATAGAGCAAGATTTGATAAGTAATAGTCAACAAATTGGAATTCATTTATCAACAGATTTTTTTCTTCCCTTTGAATTCATTTCAATAATTCTTTTAGCCGCTTTGATAGGTGCAATCGCTGTGGCGCGCCAGTAATAAATCTTAAATCTATAGAATTAGCAACAGCAATCCAAATGAAACTTCATTCTGTGTTATCACATCTATTTCTCTTCAATTCTAATTAAAGATTGTTTATGTCGAAAATATAAATTCTTTTATTCGATCTATTACCAATCTATTTATTTGTTCCGTACTTTTTAGATTCTAGTCAATTGAATCCGTTGAATTGTTGTTCATATTATATTGAAATGAATCAAAATTTAATTGATAAGGAGTTGGTCAATGATGCTCGAACATGTACTTGTTTTGAGTGCCTACTTATTTTCTATCGGTATCTATGGATTGATCACAAGCCGCAATATGGTTAGAGCCCTTATGTGTCTTGAACTTATACTGAATGCGGTTAATATAAATTTTGTAACATTTTCTGATTTTTTTGATAGTCGCCAATTAAAAGGCAATATTTTTTCAATTTTTGTTATAGCTATTGCAGCCGCTGAAGCAGCTATTGGACCTGCTATTGTTTCGTCAATTTATCGTAACAGAAAATCAACTCGTATTAATCAATCGAATTTGTTGAATAAGTAGTATTAATCATAGAAATTAGAATATTCATAAATTCGAATTAGCATGTATTATACATAATGTATGATCATGTTTGCGAAAAAGTAAGAAATCAAAGTATCTTGGCTCCCTTACATGAGTCGGTCCAGAAGTAGATTGATTAAAAAAATTCCGGTAAATCATTGATTCATCTGGTGTCTAAATGTATGATTCATTTATAAATTTACTAGATCGAAAATTTAGGATGTTCAAAAAATTTATAGATCCAATGTCACATTCAGTAAAGATTTATGATACGTGTATAGGATGTACTCAATGTGTCCGAGCCTGCCCCACGGATGTATTAGAAATGATACCTTGGGACGGGTGTAAAGCTAAGCAAATTGCTTCTGCTCCAAGAACAGAGGACTGTGTCGGTTGTAAAAGATGTGAATCCGCCTGTCCAACGGATTTCTTGAGTGTTCGAGTTTATTTATGGCATGAAACAACTCGAAGTATGGGGCTAGCTTATTGATACGTTTCAGAAAACCTTACTTGAATATATTTAATTTTTTTTTACCAACAAAAACCCGCGCTCAAAATAACATATTTTTGAGCACGGTTTTTTCTGGTCCAAGTGTATCTTGTTTTTACCACGAATTTTTTTCCTTGGTTAACGATAGTTGTAGTTTTGCCAATATCTGCGGGTTCTTTAATTTTCTTTCTCCCTCATAGAGGGAATAAGGTAATTAGGTGGTATACTATTTGTATATGCATATTAGAACTCCTTCTAATAACCTATCCATTTGGGTATCATTTCCAATTGGACGATCCATTAATCCAACTGACAGAGAATTATAAATGGATCCATTTTTTTGATTTTTACTGGAGATTGGGAATAGATGGAATTTCTATAGGACCTATTTTACTGACAGGGTTTATCACTACTTTAGCTACTTTAGCGGCCTGGCCGGTTACTCGAGATTCCCGATTATTCCATTTCCTGATGTTAGCAATGTATAGCGGTCAAATAGGACCATTTTCTTCTCAAGACCTTTTACTTTTTTTCATCATGTGGGAGTTAGAATTAATTCCAGTTTATCTACTTCTATCCATGTGGGGCGGAAAGAAACGTTTGTATTCAGCTACAAAATTTATTTTGTACACTGCAGGAGCTTCCGTTTTTTTATTAATAGGAGTTCTGGGTATTGGTTTATATGGTTCTAATGAACCAACATTAAATTTTGAAACATCAGCTAATCAATCGTATCCTGTAGCACTGGAAATCTTTTTTTATATTGGATTTTTTATTGCTTTTGCTGTCAAATCGCCGATTATACCCTTACATACATGGTTACCAGACACCCATGGAGAGGCACATTACAGTACTTGTATGCTTTTAGCCGGAATATTATTAAAAATGGGAGCGTATGGAGTGGTTCGGATAAATATGCAATTATTACCTCACGCTCATTCTATCTTTTCTCCTTGGTTGATCATAGTAGGCACAATTCAAATAATCTATGCAGCTTCAACATCTCCGGGGCAACGTAATTTAAAAAAAAGAATAGCTTATTCCTCCGTATCTCATATGGGTTTCATAATTATAGGAATTGGTTCTATAAGCGATACAGGACTCAATGGAGCCATTTTACAAATAATCTCTCATGGATTTATTGGCGCTGCGCTTTTTTTCTTGGCAGGAACGAGTTATGATAGAATACGTCTTGTTTATCTCGAGGAAATGGGCGGAATGGCTGTCGCAATTCCAAAAATATTCACAACTTTCAGTATCTTATCGATGGCTTCTCTTGCATTACCGGGCATGAGCGGTTTTGTTGCAGAATTGATAGTTTTTTTTGGAATACTTACTAGCCAAAAATATCTTTTAATGACAAAAATAGTAATTACTTTTGTAATGGCAATTGGAATGATATTAACTCCTATTTACTCATTATCTATGTTACGTCAGATGTTCTATGGATACAAGCTTTTTAATGCTCCAAACTCTTATTTTTTTGATTCTGGGCCACGAGAGCTATTTGTTTCGCTCTCTATACTTCTACCTGTAATAGCTATTGGTATTTATCCGGATTTCGTTTTCTCACTATCAGTTGATAAAGTCGAAGCTATTCTATCTAATTTTTTTATCGATAGTTTTCCTTAGTAAACCAAAACATCAAACAGAAACCCTATGATTGTGAAAATAGTTCGTTGTAAAATGAAAAAAAAAAGTCTTTTTTCTTCTCGTAAGTTTAACTAAAAAAAAAAAAAAAATTGGAATTCTATTTTAACCAGATATGTAAGCCATTGAGAAACCTCTTGAATCATTTCCATTACTTGATTCAAAGGTTTCTCAATGGCTTACACGAAGTTTTCTTATATATATGCTTATGTTGTCCTAGGTTTGTATTCGTCAAGCCCTTTCTTCAATTCGATATTGATGTAAATGAACCATAACTATGCAACCCTATTCCTAATAGATTAACTCCAAAATAGCATATCCAAATTATAAGAAATCCCATCGAGGCCACAATTGCGGAATTTACGCTTGTAAAATTTGTTCGAGTATGTATATGTAAATAAATCGCAAATATGGTCCAAGTAATAAACGCCCAAGTCTCTTTAGGATCCCAATTCCAATATGATCCCCATGCTTCATTAGCCCACACCGCTCCTGAAAGGATACCTATGGTTAAAAAGATAAACCCTAGGCTAATAATACGATAGCTCCAAAGATCTAATTGTTGAATCAATTGAGATCTGTAATAATTCCTAGAAGAAAGAAACGAAGTGTTTTGTAAAACATTGTTTCTTTCGCTGACGTATTGAATCTCACCAAAAGAAAATGTATCATTTACGAAATTGTAGCTTTTACTAAAAATCCTTATGAATTTTCGAAATGTAATGACTAGAAGAGCTACTGATAATAACGATCCGCATAAAAGAGCTGCATAGCCTAATACCATCATACTGACGTGCATCATTAACCAATGGGAGTGAAGAGCGGGGACTAATATTGCGGATTGATGCATTTCAGTTAAAAGACCCGAAGTAGCAAAACCTTGGGTAAAAATAGCACTTGGGGCGGTTATTGCGTTTAAATTAAAACAGTTTTTTTTTTTTTTTTAATTTTTTAAAATAGGGAACCAGATGAATAATGGAAAAACTCCATGAAAGAAAGATTAATGATTCATATAAATTACTTAATGGTAAATGTCCAAAATAAATCCACCGGGTAACTAATAATCCTGTTATACAGAAAAAAGTAGCTATCATGCCCTTTTCTGACGAATCATATAGGCCTACGATTTCCTCGACTAATAAGGTTATTAAATGAATTGTAATTACAATTGAAACGATTGAAAAGGATATATGAGTTAATATATGCTCTAAAGTTGAAAATATCATAAAATTTTTGAAATTAAAAACGGGGGGGTCCCTCAATTATAGGAATGGAAATCGGGAATGGATTTCATTAGCGGACTTACTCTTTTAGAAGATGCCATGCCGCCACTCGGACTCGAACCGAGATGCTCTAGCACTGCTTCCTAAGAGCAGCGTGTCTACCGATTTCACCATAGCGGCTTGCTCGAAATCATAATAACCCATTTTTATTCAATCGTCGAGATTAAAGGAAACAATTCAATGCAATATATTTTAGGAAAAATTTTTCAACAATAATCCTTATTTTTCTCAGTATATCATTATATTCAGTATATCATTATATTTAGTATTATATTTAGTAATATTTAGTATTATATTTAGTATTAGGGTGTCGGTTTTATTTAACTTAACACTAGGCTGGAGATTTTTCAGAATTTATTGGTTTATGCTCCATTAAAATGGAACTGTTGTAACTAGATATTTCGGGCTTCAATCCATGGATAAAACTCAAAAATGTTCTTTATAATATAATGTGCATTTTTTAATGATTCATTTCTCATTTATGGGATTTTATGAATCTACAAAAAAAATTTATCCACGAAGAAAAAATAGGCACAGTCTTTGTATAATCACTTAAAAATGGTAAAAGGGTTTTTTATTCATTGGGATAAAAGTTAAGGATATATAGTGATACGAACTTAGAGAAATAATGACTTAGAAAGTGATAAAACACATTTTAAACTTAATCAATTAGTTTCAATGATCTATTAATTTTGACTAAAGATCTTTTATCTGCTCTTCTATATTCTATTCTATAGTATTCTAAATACTAAATATATGTATATATAGTATAAAAAAAAATATAGTATAAAATAATATAAATAAAAAAGATAAACCTTTGTTATTATCGAATTAGCAAATCGATGGGGAAAATAAGAATCCCCATCCTGAAAATTATAAAACATGCTAAAAAGAAAGGTGAAACCTTGTGCTTGCTTTTATTCTTTTTTCAAACAAAAAATACCATTTTTAGATTTTCAAATTCAGGCAACAAAAAATTCTTATTCGACTATAAGAGCAAAACAACTTCAATTTAATATTACTATTGATCGGATCAAACCATTCAAGAATATAAAAATTTCCTTGTATTTTATTAGTTTATTTTTTTTTTTTTTATTCTTTCTTTTTATTTTTATAGTTTTATAGAGTTTATTATATATAGATATAGTTTATATAGATATAGTTTATTTTTTAATTTAAAAAATATTAATATTAATTAAATTAAATTTTTATTTAATATTCTTATATCTTATAAATATATCTTATAAAAAAAAGGAATAATATAATCTAATAATAATATAATCTAATAATAATATAATCTAATAATAATATAATCTAAACGAATTATTATTTTTATCATAAATTGATTATAAATATTATAAATATAAAAATTTTTAATAATATTTTATTATTTTTATTTTAATTATTTTAACTAAGTTATAAAAAAAAAAAAGAAACTAGATTACTTTTCGAGTCAAACCAATTCAGATTTTTCCCAATCTTGGATTATTTATTTGTCGCACAAAAAAAACTTTTTGAATTCCTCGTAGAAAGAGATTTCGCTAACGAAAAAGCTTTCAATGCTGCCGAATATCCCTTCCTTTTCCAAATATTTTTACGAATTCGTTTTTTTGATATAGAAGTGCGTTTTTTTGGAACTGCCATTAAAAAACTCTAATAGGTTATTCATTGCCGGGGTTGGATGTCAAAGACATCTATTGTTCAAAACCAATTGTTCTTTACTATTAATTATTAATTATAATTATCGATCTATTTATTTTCTAGATTGTACTTCCTTCATAAAAATATGGATATAGAAAAATCACATAAAATAAAATATTACTAGCAACAAAAACAATATGGTAGTTTTTAAAAATTAAATACAAAATTGTTTTTGTTTTTTTCTATTCCATATACAATTCGATACAACATCTGGAAGAAAGTTTCGTATTTATTTTATTGGTACTCTTATATCTTCCTTCAAATCTATAGAATCTACTATGCAATGGAACTCGAATTGATTGGAGTTGATATGATAAAAAAACAAATACAAAGAAAAAACCTGTGCCTTTCTATCTCTGTCTAGTTTTTTTTTTCGTCATCTTAGGTTTTATACATGGAATAAAATACATCGAAATGTTTAATAACCAAATCCCTATCCTTATTAATTCCTTATTAATAAAAATAAATATAAATAAAAAAACTTTAGTAATTTTTTTCTATTAACTATTCATTGAAAAGATACAGGATAGATGGTTTTATAAAAGCTATTTTAGGAATTCCTTCTTTTAATTTTATTTTTATGTAAAGTCGCGTGTTGGGGTCATAGTTTCTCTATCATAACCTTTCCGACAAATGTCTTTTATTGGAATAGAAGACAATCAATCAGTTCAAATTCGTTACTGATTCTGAATAACCCATAAAAAAAATAAATAACTTTTATTTTATGAGTCAAATTAGGGTTATTTATGCTTCATATCAAAAAAAATACTGTTTTTGGTGAAATTTTTTATCCTTGCTCTATAGATATAACTAAATTATTGTAATACGTAATAGTAATAAAAATTTAAATTTTCATTTTTTGTATCTTCATAAAATTTGACTTAATAATTTAATAAAAAAAAATACGTATTTCTTTTTCACTAGTAACTCGGTCATATCGTTTGACCAATTCTAACCTCTTGATTTGAAATATTTGAGGTAGTTGAGAAAGATTCAGAATAGTTAAAGCTAGAAAATTCTATTTCAGTTTTGTATATCTTAACTTTTTTTATTAACTGACCCTTTTCAAAAGAAATAAAAGCCGGTGAATCAGAAACAATTAATTAAGATAAAAAGATTCTTTTTTATGGAATATACATATCAATATTCATGGATCATACCTTTCATTCCCCTTCCAACTCCTATGTTAATAGGAGTAGGACTTCTACTTTTTCCGACAGCAATAAAAAATCTTCGCCGTATGTGGCTTTTTCCTAGTGTTTTACTGTTAAGTATAGTCATGATTTTTTCAGCCCATATATTTATTCAACAAATAAATAACAGTTCTGTTTATCTATCTGTATGGTCTTGGACCATCAATAATGATTTTTCTTTAGAATTTGGCTACTTAATTGATCCACTTACTTCTATTATGTTAATATTAATCACTACTGTTGGAATTATGGTTCTTATTTATAGTGATAATTATATGTCTCATGATCAGGGATATTTGAGATTTTTTGCTTATATGAGTTTTTCTAATACTTCAATG